TTCCATACAGATTACTTCTCAATACAATTTCTTTCAAATTCATTAAAATTTCATGTACTGATTCTTGAATACCTACTAGGGTAGAATATTCATGTGGTATTTTCTCAGATTTTGCACGTGTGATACATGTTCCTTCTATTTCTCCAAGCAAAGCTCTTCGCATTGCAATGCCGATTGTGTCGGCTTGACCTTTCATAAGTGGAGACAGAATAAAGCGTCCGTAATAAAGACGTTTACGGTCTGCTCTTGATTCAACACACTTCCACTGTAGTGTCCGAGTAGATACTGTTACTTTCTCTCGAACCATATAATATTATTTGATCAGATCATTGAATCATTTATTTCTCTTGAAATTTCTTCTTCAATCTTTATTTCTACACACGTCTTTTTTTAGGGGGTCGACAGCCATTATGTGGCATAGGGGTTACATCCCGTACGAAACTTAATAAGATACCACTTCTACGAATAGCGCGTAATGCTGCATCTCTTCCGAGACCAGGACCTTTTATCATGACTTCTGCTCGTTGCATACCTTGATCCACTACTGTCCGAATAGCATTTCCTGCTGCGGTTTGAGCAGCAAATGGTGTACCTCTTCGTGTACCCCTGAATCCACAAGTACCGGCGGAGGACCAAGAAATAACCCGACCTCGTACATCTGTAACAGTCACAATAGTATTGTTGAAACTTGCTTGAACATGAATAACTCCTTTTGGTATTCGACGTGCACTCTTACGTGAACCAATACGTCCATTCCTACGTGAACCAATTCTTGGTATAAGTTTTGCCATATTTTATCATCTCATCAATATAAGTCATATTCATATATATGGATATATCCATATCATGTCAAAACAGATCTTTTTTTTTATTTGCTCATCGGGTCCTTTCCTTTAGAGAGTCCTTTTTAGATTTCGAAAGGTTATCCTTGTCTTTGTTTATGTCTCGGATTGGAACAAATTACTATAATTCGTCCTCTCCTACGGATCAGTCGACATTTTTCACAAATTTTACGAACGGAGGCCCTTATTTTCATAGTTGTCAGTCCTTAACTTAATTCCGAATCCATTTATTAGAAGAAAATAAGTTTCTTGAAATTTTGAACCTCGAATTATATCCCCAATGAAAAGAATGTTGAGGTTGAAAAAACCACCTAATCATTCGAATCTTTATTGCTATTGCGGAGTCCATCAATTATAAATTATGCGCCCTCCGGTTGAATCATAACGACTTATTTCCATTTTTACCCTATTCCTTGGTAGTATACGTATAAAATTACGTCGGATCTTTTCTGAAAGATAACCTAGAACTAGAATCGGATCTTCATTATCTAAAATTATCTAAATGAACCCGGATCATACCATTGGGAAGTGATTCAGTAATTTAAATCCATTTTTCTTCTTTCATTCCAGGTAAAACCTCCTTAAAGTATCAACTAATGTAGGAGGAGTGATATTAGACAACCCCCCCCCCCCCTTTGTTTTGTTTTTTTCACAAATAGGAAGTTACGGATCCACTTCGGATATCAGAAAGATTACCATATATAACACAAAATTTCTCCGCCGATTTCTTCTAGTCGAGCTTCTCGGTCTGTCATTATACCCCGAGAAGTAGAAAGAATTACAATCCCCATCCCGCCTAAAATTCTAGGAATTCGTTGATAGTTAGAATAGATTCGTAGACCAGGCCGACTGATCCGTTTTAAATTTAAAATAGTTCTATATGGTATTTTCCTATTTCTTCTATGTCGTAGGGTTGAAACCAAAAAATATTTGTTTCTTTCTCGATGTTTCCTCACGTTTTCGATAAAACCTTCTCGTAAAAGTATTTTAACAATGTTTTCAGTGATATTAGTAGATGGTAGTCGAACCGTTCCTTTTCTATCCATATCAGCATTTCGTATAGAGGTTATTATGTCAGCAATAGTGTCCCTACTCATGATAAACTACAATTATTCTTGCCTCCGAATTTTGATATAATCAACATGCTCTTTTTTTTTCTTTTTTTTTTTATGAATTATTAAAGGTATATGCGTGATACACAATCTACTAATTAATCTATTTCATTCAAATTGTATAACTATATCATGTACTATAATTATTTTAGGGTCTTATCTTATAATACTTCGGGTGCTAGTGAAACTATTTTAGTGAAATTTAACTGTCTCAATTCCCGAGCAATCGCACCAAAAACTCGAGTTCCTTTTGGATTTCCTTCTTGATCAATGATAACTGCAGCATTGTCATCATATCGTATTATCATACCGTTGTCACGTTTGAGTTCTTTACAAGTACGTACAATTACAGCTCTGATCACTTCTGATCGTTCTAGAGGCGTATTTGGTACTGCTTCCTTGATCACAGCAACAATAACGTCACCAATCTGAGCATATCGGCGATTACTAGCTCCTATGATTCGAATACACATCAATTCTCGGGCCCCGCTATTGTCCGCTACATTCAAATGGGTCTGAGGTTGAATCATATCATTTTTTTAATCTGTTCTGTTCTTTTAATGCAAAGCAAAAGAGACGAAGAAAAAAAAAAGAAATATTGTTTGTCAAAAAAAAAAGAAAACCTGTAATTGCAATTATTTTTTATCCCCAAGACTTCTTTACTTTGGTTCTACGTTTCTATCCCGAAATAATGAATTGAGTTCGTATAGGCATTTTTGACGCCGCTATTGAAATAGCCTTTCTGGCTATATTTTCTGCTACTCCGCTCATTTCATAAAGTATTCTACCTGGTTTAACTACAGCTACCCAATATTCGGGAGATCCTTTCCCAGAACCCATACGTGTTTCCGTAGGTCTTACTGTAACTGGTTTGTCTGGAAATATACGTATCCATATTTTTCCACCACGGCGTGCATTTCGTGTCATTGCTCGTCGTCCTGCTTCTATTTGTTTAGATGTGATCCAAGCGGGTTCAAGTGCTTGAAGAGCATATCTACCGAAACAAATATGATTACCTCGATAAGATATTCCTTTCATTCTGCCTCTATGTTGTTTACGGAATCTCGTTCTTTTGGGGTTATAGTTGATGGTTGTTTCTCAATTCCATCTCTACTACAGAACCGGACATGAGAATTTCTTCTCATCCAGCTCCTCGCGAATGAAACGACGAAAAAATATTGTATTAAGATATACATTACAGGTATTTAATGAATAATATTCTATTCTGAATCTCTCAATGATGGGATTCTTTGAGAGTTGATTTAAGCGAATCTATTAGAAATTTGTATATTTTGTTTGTATTGTATATTTTTTTTTGTATAGATAATGATAATGAAATTAAACATCTATTCTATTTATTTTATCGATTTTATAGATACTTTTTTCTATGTATATCTAATTATAGATAATGTCGTTTTTTTTTTTATAAAGTTATAACGAATCCTTATTTATCATATCGGATCGAACAAAATTTATAAATCCAATAAAATTAAACTTTCGCGGGCGAATATTTACTCTTTCAATATCTATTTTAGTTGTAGGGTTAGTCTATGACCTCTCAGAATAAATGAATTGGTCCCTGGTTCGTTCCGCCATCCCACCCAATGAATCATTAGGATTCGTTGTCAAGAGAATCTTCTGCATTCACAGGTTTTGTCGTTCCCATCGCTTCTCAATGAATGGTTAGGTCTGAATTTTACAATGGAGCCCCTAATGAAATTTGTTCTTGAGTCAATTTTCTCAGTCTTTATTGGCTCGGAGCTTTTTTTTTGTTATATGAACGGATTCATCTAATTATGGATGAATCAGCATTGATGCTTTATTACACTGCTTTTTATGAGATGACTCATAGACCTTACATATTGGAATCATATATCATTGATATTCTTTTTCTTTCTTTCTCTCATCCTTCCATTTATCCGCATACTTTTTTTCATATTTCGCTTCACAACTCATAATAATTTTTTTTTCTTTTATTTATTCAAAAAAGATTTCAGCTGCTACAACGATATGACCGATATATCATATCGTGACTGGTTCTTTGGATCCAGATAATGCGAAGCAATGAGTTTGTTATTAGCTCTATAGTTATTAGTTCATAAATAATATGGGTTGGTCCTTTTTTTTGAATCCTAGCCCTAAAAAAACCAACGAGTCACACACTAAGCATAGCAATTATATCAAATGATCAATGAATTTTTTATTCAACCCTATAGAATTGCTCATTTTTTGTTTTGATTGAACATAAAAAAAAAGAATGAAAGAGTTTGCCTTTTTTGTTCTATCAGTCTTTTTTTTTCCTATCACTATCCTATCACTAGATAATAGAACGTAAAGACAAATAAAGTCTTATTTTTCCTCGTCTATAAATATCCAAATTTTGATGCCTAATACCCCATAGATAGTTCGAACTGTATGGGAACAATAATCAATTTTAGCTCGAATGGTTTGTAGAGGAACTCTACCTTCTCTGATCCATTCGACACGTGCAATTTCTTTTCCGTCGAGACGCCCTGCAATTTGTACTTGAATTCCCTTTGTATCCGCTTGTTCGGTTAATTCAATAGCTTTTTTCATTGCTTTGCGAAATGAAACTCTATTCTTTAATTGTCCGGCTATAAATTCTGCAAGAATATTAGGGTGCCCATAAGGGTTTGCAATTCTTGTAATAGCAATGTTGAGTTTTCGGTTCACACAATTAAGTTTTTTTTGTACATTTATCTGTAATTCTTCGATTCTTTGTGGTCTACTTTCTATTAATAACTTTGGGAATCCCATATGTATTATGACCTGAATCAGATCGATTCTTTTTTGAATCTCTATACGTGCAATTCCCTCGACACCAGAGGATATTCTTATATTTTTTTTTACATAATTCTTTATACAGTCTCGTATTTTTTTATCTTCTTGTAGACCTTCGGAATAATTTTTTGGTTGTGCAAACCAATGAGAATGATGCCCTTGGGTTGTACCAAGTCTGAAACCAAGTGGATTTATTTTTTGTCCCATAATCCCCCACTACTAGACATATCGTTACATGTCATAT